ATTGAATCAATTGAGCGCACTTCTAACACCTGTTCCACTTTTGGAAGACCCTGCGTTATATCACCAGATCTCGATTTTTCATATATAAATGTAACTAATGTATCTCCTTCGTAAAGGATTTCCCCATAATGGCCATGAACAGTTGCTCCTGGAGTAGCCAAATAGGGCTTAGCCAATCTTAGTATTACAGAGTCAGCGTCAACAATTAGAACTTGACCTGATTTTAGGGGCGGTCCGTTTTTTGTCATACATACATTTTCACAAATAAACTGTCCCAGGTTAATTGTTGTGAATGTTTCTTCACAATAATTATGATGATAATTATGATGGAGAAAATACCAATTCAATTTGAATGGATTCAAAACGTTGTTACTGTACGGATCGTGATTAACAATTCTACCGTTCTCATCCATTAAATAATATTTTAGTACTTTTAAAGTCTGTTTTAATTTTAAATTCTCAAGTTTCAAATATTTAATTACCGAGATCCGATTATGAGTTAGTAAATGGTAAAATGAGTAAAAATTCGCAATTTGAAGGGCTGTTCCTAAGGGGCCCAACAAATTCCTAATTGGAATTATAGGATCTCTTTTAGTTGATTCTTTTATTACATTATAATATTTTACACCGTTGGATGGATCCATTCGAAAACAATTAGATGATGACAAAATTATCAAAGATTGACATTCCATATTTCTATTCAACAACGTACTAATACTAATAGTTCCTTGATTTTGTTTAAGTGATTGTGGAATCCTTGTCTTGGAATAAATCGAATAAAATGGATTAATATTGGTATTGGTGCGATCTGGCCCATTATCAGAGATCAATCCCGAACTTGATGAATCGTTCCTTTTTCTGTTGATATAGGAAATGGGTGATTTCCCTAAGTGGATTCTTAGGAAATCACGAATCAGACCATTTATACTTACTTCAACAAAATAAACACGAGCCTCTTCGATAGAAGAACTTTTTTTGTCTTGGTTCCAATTCAACACTAAACAAGTACGAACTAATTGAATACTTGTGTTAGAAATTCCCTGAATTGGTTTACCATTTCCATAAAGAATATAATTGACAACTCGAAGTTTCAGATTCTCTTTTTCCTGCAATAAATCCGGCGGAAAAAGTCTTTCTAAATTTATACCGTCCCCTCTTTCATATATGAGTACTGGTCGAACCAAAACAAAAGACTTTTTCTTGGTAGGTGTGATCCGTTGGACATAGATCCAATTTTTCACCTTTTTCGACTCCTTAGAATTTGTTTTTACCGTTCCTGGTGGTATCAAGATACCACTGTATCGGGATATCTTATCTGTCGCCCTCGGAAAATGGATATCTCCAGAAAAGATTTTAAGTTCCATTTTTTTTTTTTTTCTCTCTATTCGGATCAACCCCCCTACTCGACTTTTTGTATTAAAAGTGATTTGTGTATCGACTCCAACGATACTATTGTTCCGTACCATTAGGGAAGAAGATTCGGGTAAAATATATACTTCTTCGGGAATGAAAAAAAAGCGATCTACTTTCATTTGGTATTTTGGCTGAAATTCTTTGACTCCTCGATACTCAACTAAATCCTCTTTTTTGACAATTGACTGCACCCCTATAGCCACATATTTAGTAATTCCTGAACTCTTTCTTCGGTATTGGGGATCGTCAAAATAAGCAAAAATACTATTTCTACGGAAAATGCCATTTATAGGTATTTCAATCAAGATATCGGAGTGGGACATTAGTTCTTTTTCTTGAATCGATTGGAATGGGATGATAAATCTATTTTTTCGCCTCTTTGCCAATAAATCAGAATTTTCGTGGAGAATACCAGGATATATGAAACCAGTACATATGATTCGTTTACGGTCTGAATAATCAAGAATTCCACTTTCTTTTTTACTTTTACTCGAAAGATATGAACTAAAGAATTTGTGTTTAACTTTATCATTATTTACTGAAGGGTTAGAGATATATCCTCTTTCGACAGAAAGAGAATGAACGTTTATTTGATCTTGATCCTTGTGTAGCGAAAACGGGACTATACTGGATCTGCACGAACCCCCTGACAATATCCATAAATGGCTTGTTTTTGGTAAAAGATGGACGTTACTATATGTAAATTCAGATGCATGGTATACATCAGTACTCCAGTGCATTTCTCCTTCTGAATCGGAATAAATATGTTTTCGAACCCTCTCCGTAAAATTCAAAGTGTATGTTCCCGAGCGAATTTCAGCAATCACTTGTTCTGATTCTACATATTGATCATTTTGAACTAAAAGAAAACTTTTTGGTGGAATAGTCACGTTGTGTATAATATCTTGACTCTCAATAGTTACATATAAGTCCATAGAACAGAGAAAAGCGGGATGCCCATGACGTGTACGCGTGGGATGAACCAAACCCTTATTAAATTTGATTTTTCCATTAGAGGGAGCTCGTACATGTTCGGCAGTACCCCCTGTGAATACTCCGCCGGTATGAAACGTTCTTAATGTTAGTT